ACAAATCTGTCGTTTTTTTCGATGTTTAACACGACATAGCATAGCAGAAATGAGATAATATGAAGCCATATTGATATATTCAATGTTGACAAAAGAGTCTACATATCATATAATATAGATGAGGGGGGGAAAAGAACAATGCGAACACAGAGAATGCGCATTGCCCCCTCCCACTCTAATTCAAATGAGTGGTTTTGTGGGAAAAGGGGGATTCTTTCTTTGAATCCCACTAACAGTTAATGGATCGTTCTGTTTGATTCATAAATCAAGTGCCAATTTAACCAATATATCAAGTGCCAATTTAACCAATTTTCTTTTTATTTAATTAATCGATTTTTTTTCTATGGAAATTTAATATTACTTATTTTCTTCTTTAATATTCGATCAAATTACGTATAAAAAGAATATCTTTGTAATTTGATTTACAAAAAAAAAATAAGACTCAAGGAGGTCTAGTATGAAAAAAAAGAATTTTCATTCAGATGTATTTTTCAGACATCAGGGGGGTTATTCCCTGAAAAAATTGTGGTTCCATTTGATGTTATTGGATTTTGAGCGCGAGTGTGGACTAAGTCAATCAATGGACAGTGCTGGTACTTTTGAAAATAGCTGTGAAAGGGATCTAAATAGTGCTTTCGCTTTCATAGAAAGTGATCCAAATAACTGTGAAAGGGATCTAAATGGGGGAACTCTTAGAGATATTATTAAGAACGGTTATAACACAGATTGTGTTATTGAAAATCAGATTTGCAAGGGTTGTGATGCGAGTCAAAATAGTAGTCAAATTGGGGATTTCGATATAAGAACCGGCACGAATGGTAGTGGTCTCGCTTTCAGAGAACCTTATTCTGAGGAGGGTTTCGATTTCATAAAACCTGATCCTGATCCTGTTATAATTAGGTTGTAAATAGATTAAAAAAAAATGAAACTAGCATAAAAGTTGAGTCTAGTTTCGGTCAAAATTCTCCTTTTCTTGAAAAAGAAACTTATTTAATGAAAAAAAAAAAAAAAAAAAAAAAAAAAAAAAAAAAAAAAAAAAAAAAAAAAAAAAAAAAAAAAAAAAAAAAAAAAAAAAAAAAAAAAAAAAAAAAAAAAAAAAAAAAAAAAAAAAAAAAAAAAAAAAAAAAAAAAAAAAAAAAAAAAAAAAAAAAAAAAAAAAAAAAAAAAAAAAAAAAAAAAAAAAAAAAAAAAAAAAAAAAAAAAAAAAAAAAAAAAAAAAAAAAAAAAAAAAAAAAAAAAAAAAAAAAAAAAAAAAAAAAAAAAAAAAAAAAAAAAAAAAAAAAAAAAAAAAAAAAAAAAAAAAAAAAAAAAAAAAAAAAAAAAAAAAAAAAAAAAAAAAAAAAAAAAAAAAAAAAAAAAAAAAAAAAAAAAAAAAAAAAAAAAAAAAAAAAAAAAAAAAAAAAAAAAAAAAAAAAAAAAAAAAAAAAAAAAAAAAAAAAAAAAAAAAAAAAAAAAAAAAAAAAAAAAAAAAAAAAAAAAAAAAAAAAAAAACAATTTTCTTTTTATTTAATTAATCGATTTTTTTTCTATGGAAATTTAATATTACTTATTTTCTTCTTTAATATTCGATCAAATTACGTATAAAAAGAATATCTTTGTAATTTGATTTACAAAAAAAAAATAAGACTCAAGGAGGTCTAGTATGAAAAAAAAGAATTTTCATTCAGATGTATTTTTCAGACATCAGGGGGGTTATTCCCTGAAAAAATTGTGGTTCCATTTGATGTTATTGGATTTTGAGCGCGAGTGTGGACTAAGTCAATCAATGGACAGTTTTGTATTGTTGAAATTGGAGCACAACTATGGACTAAGTCAAGCAATGGGCAGTGTTGTTCTTGTTGAAAATAACTGTGAAAGGGATCTAAATGGGGGAACTCTTAGAGATATTATTAAGAACGGTTATAACACAGATTGTGTTATTGAAAATCAGATTTGCAAGGGTTGTGATGCGAGTCAAAATAGTAGTCAAATTGGGGATTTCGATATAAGAACCGGCACGAATGGTAGAAGATAGATAGATATATTGAGGAGCCTTACCTTGACTATGGAAGTAATCCTCAGAAGGATGACCCTAGCTATGGAAGTAATCCTCAGAAGGATGACCTTAGCTATGGAGGTGATCCTCAGGAGGATGACTCTGACTCTGGAAGTGATCCTAATCCTAGGGAGAATTACACTCACAAATACAAACATTTGTGGCTTATGTGCGATGAGTGTTATACATTAAATTATAGGAGATTTTTGAAAGAAAAATTGTATATTTGTGAAGGATGTGGATTTCATTTGAAAATGAATAGTTCAGAGAGACTCAAACTTTTGATCGATCCGGATACTTGGGATCCTATGAATGAAAAGATGGCCTCTCTGGATCCCATTGAATTTCATTCGGAGGAGGATCCTTATATTGATCGTATCAATTCTTATCAAAAAAAGACAGGATTAACTGAGGCTATTCAAACCGGTATAGGCCAATTAAATGGTATTCCCGTAGCAATGGGGGTTATGGAGTTTGGGTTTATGGGGGGTAGTAAAAAAAAAAAAAAAAAAAAAAAAAAAAAAAAAAAAAAAAAAAAAAAAAAAAAAAAAAAAAAAAAAAAAAAAAAAAAAAAAAAAAAAAAAAAAAAAAAAAAAAAAAAAAAAAAAAAAAAAAAAAAAAAAAAAAAAAAAAAAAAAAAAAAAAAAAAAAAAAAAAAAAAAAAAAAAAAAAAAAAAAAAAAAAAAAAAAAAAAAAAAAAAAAAAAAAAAAAAAAAAAAAAAAAAAAAATGCGAGGAGTGTTATACATTAAATTATAAGAGATTTTTGAAAGAAAAATTGTATATTTGTGAAGGATGTGGATCTCATTTGAAAATGAATAGTTCAGAGAGAATCAAACTTTTGGTCGATCCGGATACTTGGGATCCTATGAATGAAAAGATGGCCTCTCTGGATCCCATTGAATTTCATTCGGAGGAGGATCCTTATATTGATCGTATCAATTCTTATCAAAAAAAGACAGGATTAACTGAGGCTATTCAAACCGGTCTAGGCCAATTAAATGGTATTCCCATAGCAATGGGGGTTATGGAGTTTGGGTTTATGGGGGGTAGTATGGGATCCGTAGTCGGGGAGAAAATAACCCGTTTGGTTGAGTATGCCACTAATCAATCTCTACCTCTTATTATAGTGTGTGCTTCCGGGGGGGCACGCATGCAAGAAGGAAGTTTGAGCTTGATGCAAATGGCTAAAATATCTTCTTCTTTATATGATTTTCAAACAAATAAAAAGTTATTCTATGTATCAATCCTTACATCTCCTACTACCGGTGGGGTGACAGCCAGTTTTGGTATGTTGGGGGATGTCATTGTTGCCGAACCCGATGCCTATATTGCATTTGCGGGTAAAAGGGTAATTGAACTAACATTGAATAAAGAAGTACCTGAAGGTTCACAAGAGACGGAATATTTATTCGAGAAGGGGTTATTCGATCTAGTCGTACCACGTAAGAATTTAAAAAGTATTCTGAATAAATTATTTGGGTCCCACGGTTTCTTTCCTTTGACTTTGAATCAAAATCACTCGAGTATAACAGAACATTAAGTTCAATTATTTTATTTGTAGCAAACAAGTAGTTAGTTTATTGGACTCCAAGTAAAAATAAGACAATTGGAATTTTCTTTGTTGACAGATAGAGAAAGATAGATATAGAGTTTTCTATCTTTCTCTATCTCTTGAGAATCTCATTTTGACTAAGAATCCCTGTTGGATCGGATTCTGACGAATCCTTCGATAATTTGTAGGAAACTTTTTCTTTATTAAATGAAAATTGGGAGACAAGAGCAAAAGACGAGGAAAAGATAAAGAATAATAAGAAAGGTGATTATCATACATATTTGTCATGTAGAAAGATGAATAAGTCCAGTATAGACTCTCTTAGATATATACTTAGATCTAGACTCATGTAGAAAGATGAATAAGTCCAGTATAGACTCTCTTAGATATATACTTAGATCTAGACTAATTCGAATTCCAATTTATTTAATACTTATTAATAAGTTTCTTAATAAATGGAATTCTTAATTAAGAATAGTAATAAGAATTTCATAATTCCAATAATTAATTATAATTATTATAAGATATCTTTCTAAATAATAATAACAGGTACAAATAGTCAATCGGGGTACCCATTCTATGACAGCTTTCAACTTTCCCTCTGTTTTTGTGCCTTTGGTGGGCCTAGTATTTCCGGCAATTGCAATGGCTTCTTTATCTCTTCATGTTCAAAAAAATAAGATTGTTTAGATCCGGTAGGACAAAATCTCATCCATTTTTTTTTTCAAAACTTAGACTCGTATCATAACACAGATATCTATTTAGTGGAATATGATATAACATATGGCTTCTGTCGAAGATTAAAGGAATCTTATGCCTGCAGAAACATGGGTAAATGAATTCTAGTTATTTTCAAAAAGATCAGGATTGCCGGATGGCCGAAATAAAAAGTCGGCGTATCTATATGTATGTCGATATCTATAGTGGGATCATACGAGAAAGGGTATGTTATTATTTTAGATCTAACCAATTTGATGAATTAATCCTAAAGGTTCACATCAACCTAGTGCTAGTTGATGAGAGTGACTTCGGAAACAAAAAGAGTCAAGTCAAATGAATTTGGGGTATTCTCTCAATTGCAATAAAATGCAACCGGATCAAGTATGAGTTGTCGATCAGAACATATATGGATAGAACCTATAACGGGGTCTCGAAAAACAAGTAATTTCTGCTGGGCCATTATCCTTTTTTTAGGTTCATTAGGATTCTTATTGGTTGGAACTTCCAGTTATTTTGGTAGAAATTTCACATCTTTATTTCCGTCTCAGCAAATCGTTTTTTTTCCACAAGGGCTCGTGATGTCTTTCTATGGGATCGCAGGTCTCTTTATTAGTTCCTATTTGTGGTGCACAATTTCGTGGAATGTAGGTAGTGGTTATGATCGATTCGATAGAAAAGAAGGAATAGTGTG